TTCTTTCATCGTCCCAAACATGCCAATATTAGCACTGATGGTACGTAAATGTAACTCGTTGTCCAAACAACTATTCAGAGTTCCAAGAGCTCCTTGTAAGGCTTGTTGGAAAACCTGTTGTCGTACTTGATTAATCGCTCTTTGTTGTTCAAAACGAATAGTTTCATTTTTATAATTTTCTAATTGTTCCAAACTTTTAGAAGTTGAATTAATCAAATTCAATTTTTCTCGTTCTATCTCAGAGTATCCATTCACTCGAAACTGATCCGCTTCCATTTCGACTTTCCGTAAGCGGGTCCGGGCTTTTTCCAGCTGTTCAATGGCCCCCTCGCGGAGGTCTTCGGAATTTTGAATTGTTTTCAAGATCCTCTGTTTTCGATTATCTAATAAATCACTTAATGAAAGTAGATTGTCTTTCCATTCATTTCAAAACTTCGACAATCCCTTCCCGAACCAAACATGAATCTTTCGATTCATTTGGCTCTCACGCTCAATTATTGCAATTATTTCTGGGAAATTCCCATATATCTTTTTGAATGTAATGAGCCTATCCTCTTTTCTCTATTCATATTCCACACAGAAAAAAAAAAAAAAAAAATTGATCATTAATCCAAGACACGAATATTCGGAGGACTCTTCTGACCAAACAAACAATTGTCAGCAAAGTTGTTTCTTTTTTTTTTTTTCAAATCCAAAGAATTTTTCTTACTTTATACATAACATAGGTCATCGATTCAGCATTGGATAAAAAACCAAAAAATGAGGGTGAAATCCTCATTTTTCCAGTTTTTTACAAAAAAATTCGAATAAAATAATAAAAAAAAGGGGTTCAAATCATTTTATCGACATGAGTGTTCTATATCGAAAAAAAAAATCCCAACTATTTGAAAAGATTTATGTATTAACATAGTAGTAGAAAGAGTACCATGCTGCGTCCGGACTTCAAACGGTTTAGTTTTAACCATGTTAATGGTCCCACATTCTTGGTTGATAGAGAATCAAAGTTGATTTACCAATGAATCACGAAATGCTATGGTTCTTCAATATGATTTCTTGATTTTGTCAGAAGTAATTCGCGGGATCATGCACTTTTTCGTAGTTATAACGAGAAAAGTACAGTTGGTTGTATCCAACTTATTCTTGAAATAAACAACTCGCACACACTCCCTTTCCAAAAAAAATCAATACACCAAGCACTACGCTTAGATTTATTGGATTTGTTGCTAAAATATCGGTATTAAATCCGAAACTCTCGGCGGATGGCCAGTAACCCAAAGAAATGAAAGAATCGGTTACATTTTTCATATGATCTCCTTTTATAGATAAAACTAATTATCTATTTCTTTCTATTTTTTTATTTTATTAATTTCCTATTTTGTTTCAAAATAGAGTCAAAAATATGTTGTAACAATCCTAAAAAAAAAGTCCCATTCGACATTGGACTAAGAAAGGGAAGGAAGAAGGCGAGTCAGTATGCTAATGCCCCATCCTCAAATCAATCCTTCCCATAGGTTATTGTCCCTACGAATAAGTAATTGTAGGAGTGAAAGCTTCATATAATTCGAAAAAGCAAAAGCAGCAAGGCCAAGTAAATAAAATACGAAAAAAAAAATACGTAAATTTTTTCGGATTAAACAAAAGGATTCGCAAATAAAAGTGCTAATGCTACAACCAGTCCATAAATTGTTAAAGCTTCCATAAAAGCCAGACTAAGCAATAAAGTACCTCGGATTTTTCCCTCCGCCTCGGGTTGTCTCGCGATCCCTTCTACAGCTTGGCCCGCAGCAGTACCTTGACCAACCCCAGGTCCAATAGAAGCAAGCCCGACGGCCAACCCAGCAGCAATAACGGAAGCGGCAGAAATCAGTGGATTCATGATAAGTTCCTCACACCAAAAGAAAGAAATGGTTAATGATACAATCAACCAATGAATTATAACTTATTATTCCATCGCTAAGATTTATCCAACTAAAAACTCCGAATTGAAGTAATAATATTATTGAATCGTCAGAACTACTTCAATCTCTCTTTTTTAGTTCCTATCCATCCACGTAGTTTTTGTGAATCCATACGACTTTTGTTCTTCCATTTCTTTATTTTTTCTAACGCATTCTTTGAATTCTTTATTCTTTTTCTTGATTGAATCTCTCTATTCATTCAATATTCAATTCAAAATTAGATTACAGACGAACCAGAAGGACTTTCATTGTAAGACCCATCTAAATTCACAGTAGTAGGGCGGATTAGATATATCTTTAGTTCCTATATAACTAGTGAATATCTAATATAACATATACATGTGTTTCTTCCCTAACGTAAACCAATTATTCATATCTTAGATTCCATCGAATTCTAGAATCATTCTTCGAAACATCCACAAGGGTTGTCTTATAGCAATTCGATTCAATACATCTAGTTGACTCCACTCTAACTCTGCCCTAACCAATCCTTTTTTTCTCGTTTTTTGTAAACCCTTTCTTTTTAGAATTATCCCACATGG